AGTTTCATAAAACGTTCTTGGTGGAAAAAAATGTGAGTGAAAGATCCCACTGAATCGAATTTGATCCATGAATCTAAGAAATAGTGAGAATTCTTGATCTCTCTCAATATCTCTCTCAATTCGAATATCCAGGATTTGAATTGATGTCGTTTCATTGATTCCTCCTAAAGATTTCATTTCAATTGGAATTTGGTTATTCACGATGTACGATGATTCCTGTTCAGCATCCATGGCTGAATGGTTAAAGCGCCCAACTCATAATTGGCAAATTCGTAGGTTCAATTCCTGCTGGATGCACGCCAATGGGAACATCCAATAAGTCTATTGGAATTGGCTCTGTATCAATGGAATCTCATCATCCATACATAGCGAATTGGTATGGTATATTCATACCATAACATATGAACAGTAAGAACTAGAATTCTTATCGATACTGGAACTCATAGGGAAGAAAATGGATTTATGGATGGAATCAAATATGCAGTATTTACAGAAAAGAGTATTCGGTTATTGGGAAACAATCAATATACTTCTAATGTCGAATCAGGATCAACTAGGACAGAAATAAAGCATTGGGTCGAACTCTTCTTTGGTGTCAAGGTAATAGCTATGAATAGTCATCGACTCCCGGGAAAGGGTAGAAGGATGGGACATACAATGCATTACAGACGTATGATCATTACGCTTCAACCGGGTTATTCTATCCCACCTCTTATAGAGAAAAGAACTTAAAGCAAAAGACTTAATAACACGGCAATACATTTATACAAAACTTCTACCCCGAGCACACGCAATGGAGCCGTAGACAGTCAAGTGAAATCCAATCCACGAAATAATTTGATCTATGGACAGCATCGTTGTGGTAAAGGTCGTAATGCCAGAGGGATCATTACCGCAGGGCATAGAGGGGGAGGTCATAAGCGTCTATACCGTAAAATCGACTTTCGACGGAATGAAAAAGAGATATCTGGTAGAATCGTAACCATAGAATATGACCCTAATCGAAATGCATACATTTGTCTCATACACTATGGGGATGGTGAGAAGAGATATATTTTACATCCCAGAGGGGCTATAATTGGAGATACCATTGTTTCTGGTACAGAAGTTCCTATATCAATGGGAAATGCCCTACCTTTGAGTGCGGTTTGAACTATTGATTTACGTAATTGGAAGTAACCAATTAGGTTTACGACGAAACCTAGGAATCGATCACTGATCCAATTGGAGTACCTCTACGGGATAGACCTCAACAGAAAACTGTTGAGTAACGGCAGCAAGTGATTGAGTTCAGTAGTTCCTCATAGAAAATTATTGACTCTAGAGATATGGTAATATGGAGAAGACAAAATTGTTTGAAGCGCGCACAGAACCGGAAGCGCCCCTTGTTTCAAAGAGAGGAGGACGGGTTATTCACATTTCATTTGATGGTCAGAGGCGAATTGAAAGCTAAGCAGTGGTAATTAGAAAGACCCCCCGGGGAAAAAGAGAGATGTCTCCTACGTTACCCGTAATATGTGGAAGTATCGACGTAATTTCATAGAGTCATCCGGTCTGAATGCTACATGAAGAACATAAGCCAGATGACGGAACGGGGAGACCTAGGATGTAGAAGATCATAACATGAGTGATTCGGCAGATTTGGATTCCTATATATCCACTCATGTGGTACTTCATCATACGATTCATATAAGATCCATCTGTCTAGATATCATCATATACATCTAGAAAGCCGTATGCTTTGGAAGAAGCTTGTACAGTTTGGGAAGGGGTTTTTATTGATAAAAAAGAAGAATCTACTTCAACCGATATGCCCTTAGGCACGGCCATACATAACATAGAAATCACACTTGGAAAGGGTGGACAATTAGCTAGAGCAGCAGGCGCTGTAGCGAAACTGATTGCAAAAGAGGGTAAATCGGCCACATTAAGATTACCATCTGGGGAGGTCCGTTTGATATCCAAAAACTGCTTAGCAACAGTCGGACAAGTGGGTAATGTTGGGGTGAACCAAAAAAGTTTGGGTAGAGCCGGATCTAAGTGTTGGCTAGGTAAGCGTCCTGTAGTAAGAGGAGTAGTTATGAACCCTGTAGACCATCCCCATGGGGGCGGTGAAGGGAGAGCCCCAATTGGTAGAAAAAAACCCACAACCCCTTGGGGTTATCCTGCGCTTGGAAGAAGAAGTAGGAAAAGGAACAAATATAGTGATAGTTTTATTCTTCGTCGCCGTAAATAGGAACATTGAAAATCGAATTTTTGGAATTGGAAATAATGTGATGGGCGAACGACGGGAATTGAACCCGCGCATGGTGGATTCACAATCCACTGCCTTGATCCACTTGGCTACATCCGCCCCTTCCCTTATCTAGCTAAATATCTTTTTTCCATTCATCATTATACTTCAGATTAAGATCGAGATTTTGGACATAGAATGCCAATTTAAAAAATGGAAAAAAAGGAGTAATCAGCCGTGACACGTTCACTAAAAAAAAATCCTTTTGTAGCTAATCATTTATCGGGAAGAATTGAAAAACTAAACAGGAGGGAGGAGAAAGAAATCATAGTGACTTGGTCTCGGGCATCTACCATTATACCCACAATGATTGGCCATACAATCGCTATTCATAATGGAAAGGAACATTTACCTATTTATATCACAGATCGTATGGTCGGTCACAAATTGGGAGAATTCGCACCTACTCTCACTTTCGTGAGACACGCGAGAAACGATAATAAATCTCGTCGTTAGTCGTTCTACTAAGTATTCATGTGAAAAGCCTTATCTTAATAGTATTTAGACTTAAGAGTCTTTATCTTATAGTAAGAGTATAGAAGAGTATAGGTATATTTCTTTTTCTAGTATACTATTTTCTAGTATACTAATATACTAAGACTTAGACTTTTCTGACTTATCTTATACTATACTTCACCTAGGCACTTATCATTCATTGGCGGGGGAGAACTTTTATGATAAAGAACGAAAATTCGGATAGAGAAGCAAAAGTGTTA